TACTTCGTTCTTGATAGTTATTTACTTACTCAGTGGATAGGAACATACTCTGGATCAGAATCATGGGGAGTACTTCTTGACCATTTCTACGAACGTAAAGCCCCAATTCGAATTCCTTTTATGTACAGAAGTATCCTCTTGGATAACTTACATAATCTCAATTACTAATCCTTTGTGTATCTTGGTCTTCCTAACCATCCACTCATTTTTGCTTTCAACCTCCCGTTGTGGAAATCCATCTATGGTAATAGACAGTAAAAACTCCATACAGTTGATCTTTTGAACCCGCTTCAAGCTATCATGACAATTCACCAATCTTGGGGTAAACAATCTCTATTGCTTATGTTTACTTTTTTCACCATTTGATTCTTGTACATAGGAAATGAGACTCAACCTTTTTACTGCAAATTTAGAAGCCGTTTTCTTTCACTCATATAACTATCTGGTTTAGTTCATCAACTTAAATGCTGAATAAAAATGAAAATATATATATTCAATCAAATCTTTTTACCCTTCTTTCTAGAAAGAAAAGAATTTTGATAAATTTTAGGTCTCACCGAATCACACGTAGAGATATTGATAACACACATAGAGCTAATGGTATTTCATAACTAATTGATTGGGCAGCTGCCCGTAGACCACCTAAAAAGGAATATTTATTATTTGATCCATATCCTGACATAAGAAGTCCAACGGGAGCAATACTTGAAATGGCAATCCAGAAAAAAACACCAATACTAAGATCGGCTAGAACAAGGTGATCACCAAAAGGAATTACTGAATAACTTAGAAAGATAGATATTACGGCTATGGATGGTCCGATACTGAATAAACGAGGATCTCCGGTAGATGGAATAAGGTTCTCTTTCAAAAGTAGTTTTGTCCCATCTGCTAGAGCTTGAAGAATTCCTAAAGGGCCAGCATATTCAGGTCCGATACGTTGTTGTATTCCTGCAGATATTTCTCTTTCTAACCAAACAATTACTAGTACACCTATTGTGATTCCTAATACAAGAGTCAAAATAGGGACAAGCATCCACATGATCCCATAGACTTCTTTTAAGGATTCCAATTTGGAAAAAGAATTGATAGTCTCTATTTCTGTTGTATCAATTATCATTTCAACGATCAACTTCTCCCATAATGATATCTATGCTACCTAGTATTGTCATAATATCAGCCAATTTCATTCTTTTAACTAACTGAGGAAGAATTTGCAAATTGATAAAACCTGGTGGGCGAATTTTCCATCTCCAAGGAAAAACGCTCTGATCTCCTATGAGAAAAATTCCCAATTCTCCTTTTGGGGCTTCAACTCTCACATAAAGTTCTTGTTTCGACAATTCAAAAGTTGGAGAGGGTTTTTTACTAATAAACCGATATTCAAAATCATTCCATTCAGGATCTTTTAATCTGTCAAAACGTCGGATTTCTAAATTTTCGTAAGGCCCTCCTGGAATTCCTTCCAGAGCCTGTTGAATAATCTTTATGGATTCTGTCATTTCACCAATTCGTACTAAATAACGAGCTAATGAATCCCCTTCTCGTTGCCATTGAACCTGCCAATCAAATTCGTCGTAAGACTCATAATGATCAACTTTACGAAGATCCCATTCTATTCCGGAAGCTCGTAGCATTGGTCCCGATAAACCCCAATTTAATGCTTCGTCTCCCCCAATAATGCCTACGCCTTCAACTCGTTCTAAAAAAATAGGATTCCGGGTAATAAGTTTTTGATACTCAGCGACCCCTGTTAAAAAATAATCGCAAAAATCCAAACATTTATCTATCCAGCCATAGGGTAGATCGGCAGCCACTCCTCCGATACGAAAATAATTATGCATCATTCGCATACCGGTGGCAGCTTCGAAGAGGTCATATATCAATTCTCTTTCTCGAAAAATATAGAAGAAAGGGGTCTGCGCACCAATATCCGCCATAAAAGGACCGAGCCATAACAAATGAGAAGCTATCCGACTCAATTCCAACATAATGACTCTGATATAGCTAGCCCTTTTAGGTACTTGAATATTGCCTAATTGTTCGGGTCCATTTATGGTTATTGCTTCTGTGAACATAGTAGCTAAATAATCCCAACGTGTTACATAAGGCAAATATTGTATAATTGTTCGATTTTCCGCAATTTTCTCCATCCCTCTATGTAAATAACCCAATATTGGTTCGCAGTCGACAACATCTTCACCATCTAGAGTAACGATGAGTCGAAGAACACCGTGCATTGATGGGTGCTGAGGCCCCATATTGACTATCATGAGGTCTTTTCTTGTAGTTGGTGCAGTCATAAGTTTTTTACCGATTCATTCTTCCATGAATTGCTGAAAGTGAAAAGAAGTTCATCAAAATTTAATCGAAACATATAAGTGAAAATGAAATGACTCTTCAAATTAATAAAATTAACGAGTTTTTGTCTCTCGAATGTCCAACTGATTAATTAATTCTTTATAACGTACTCTATTTTTTTTTGCCAAATAAGCTAGCAGTCGTTGACGTTTTCCCAAAATTTTCTTCAAACCTCTCTGAGATAAATAGTCTTTTTTGTGCAATTCTAAATGTGAAGTAAGTCTACGTATCTTATTGGTGAAATTGAATACTTGAAATTCAACAGATCCTCTCTTTTCTTCTTGAAAAATAACTGAAATGACAGAATTTTTTACCATAAAAGAATTTCCCCTTTCTTTATTTTACAGATATGGATTTTATCGAATTTTATCGATCAGTAATAATAATGCCAGTAATTTGAACGTGGTATATAGACTTAATTTCTTTATGAACTCCTAATTTTATCAATTCCAATAAATTAATCAAATTCCAAATTTGATTCAGATAGGAATCCAAAAAGGTGGTAGGTAGATTTTTGTCATTCACAAAAGCGAATAATTTAAACCTAAAATCCTAAAATGAAGAAGATTCTGTTGATTCATTTCTAGATCTAATCGATACCTTATTGATTTAGTATCGTCTACTCGAATTAGATTCGAATGAGATGTAAGACAAGGCATGTGTGCATTTGTTTGCTTTCAGATACTCTATACGAGACAGGGTATATAGTACTATCAATTAATTTTCAATCGTGGATACATATGTATCCTTAAGATACTGAAACGGCTACCATTATTGGTATCAAACCAATAACGATTCATACAAGCTAAATCTTCTAATCGATAATTAGGCCAAAGAAAGAACTTCAATTTAATTAATTCTTTTTTCTCTTTATAAAGAGGTTTCCGTTCATCCAAAAATTGACTCCAGTTTTTTACATTGGTTTCGTTGCAAAATACTGAATTTCTATCGACGCCATTCCAATTCAAAGAATTAAAAAAACTTCGAATTCTCAATTCTCTACGACGTCTAGACCATAAAATATTTTCAGGAACAAGCAAATCAAAATGATTTTTGTCTGTATTTATTCTTTGAGTTTGAGGTTGCAGAATGAATTCATCAAAATTCTTTTTATCAACATATCTTTGTTCTCGGTATCTTTGATTAATTTGGTGTTTACTTTTATGAACCAATGAAATACCTATGGTTTGATACATAATAAATTGTCCATTATTTTTTACAGACAACCGAATAGGTTCGATAATCAATATCCCCTTCTTCATCAATTCTGTAAGAGTTAAATTCGCCTGAATCAGCATTATATCCAAACTCATTTCTCCCCTTTGAATTGACGATACAGTAATTTGGTTTGGATTTATCAGTCGAAGCAGGAGACAATATACCTTGATATTATCGAGCATTCTTTGATTCAAAGCATCGTTCCATCTCAATTGAAAAAGCAAATAACGTTTCAAGAATAAATCTAGTTCTGCTTCCGTGTTGCTTTTGTATTGTTTTTTCTTTTTACCCTTCTTTGTGTCTGATTCCGCGTAATCTTTTTCAAGATCCTTTTTATGTTTTGAGGGAACAGGGCTTGAGAGTGATAGAATAGGGCGCAGATTTACTTTGTTTTCTATATCTGATCCACGCTCTCTTTCTCCTTGACTTGCGGGTTCTTTTGCTTCTTGAATTCGATTCTTTATTTTTTTATTTGATTTTTGGTTTTTATTGATGTTTTTATTTTGACTAAGATTTTCGTTTGTATTCAAATTTAAAAGAAGTAATTTGCTTGGTATAATCCACGGTTTTATTTTATATACATTATAAAGTAGTATAAATTCTGGGAAGAACCAAAATTCCAGATTGAATATGCGACGGTTAAATATTTTTTCATTCATTCCCATCCAATCAAAAAAGACTTTTTTCGAATTTTTTTGAGTGTTTTCTGAATTTTGATGAGTTGTAAGATAAAAAAGGCCTTTTTTATCGATTTTCTCAATTATTTGATAATTATTAATACCAATTTTAGTATTTGGATTACTGTTGGTATCGATCTTAACCCAGGCCTCAATATCTTCTTTTTGTCTAAGAGAAAAATGGATAATTTTCCAATCAAAATATTTTCTATCGAGATTTCTTTCTATATATAGAATATTGCCTTTTCTTAGATAATTATTGATATCAAGATTGCCGGACATATCAAAAAAGTTGTGTTTGGGCGTGTTTGAATTATAAGAAATTTCGAGGTTCTTATTTACTTGAAAGGGTAATATAGAAATAAATGACTCACTTTTATTTTCATAATTAATCGATTTATATGATAAAAGATCATATCTATAACATTTTGAAAACTTATCTTTTTGGTTTGATAATGAATAGAGTTCAGAATCATTTTCTTTTTTGTAATGAATTAATTGGTCGTTTTCATATGAATTCCATTTGTTTAAATTTCGATTTTTATTTTGAGCCATACAACTTTGATTAACCCTATTTCGCCATTTTTGTGGCATTAATCTAGACCATCTAATCTGAGATAAATCGTATTGATAATGCTGTCTTAACCAGTTTTTCCATTGATTGATTCTATAACTCTGAAGTTTCTTATGTTTTAATTCAGAATGAAATATTCCTAGGGTTCTAAAATAGTCCTTTATTTTAGTCTTAAGGAAAAAAGACGTTCTGTTATATTGAAGAACAGATCTAAATTTAGACAAATTAATAACTTGGGTTTGTGATAATTTGTAAAATACATATGCTTGTGACAAGTAGGATAAATCAAAAAAAATATGTGAATTTTTTTTACTAATATTAGAAAGGGACTTTTTTATAGTCGAAATAAAGTGAATTTTTTTTTTATTATTAATTTTTTCTTGATTTATTTCATTATTGGAAATGTATTTATCAATCAATTTATTTGTTGATTCAAGAAAGAGTTGTGTATTAATTCTGGGAATATTAATGATAGATAAAAATAGATCGATGTATAATCTTTGAATGAATAATTTTAGAAAATAATGGAATTTCCATATTAATCGAGTATTTCTTCTTTTTAATATTTGGAAAATATTTTTTGGCGATTCTAATTTTTTAATATTATTTGTTTTATTAGGACTAATGTCTATTTCTGGAGTTACTTTCTTTTTCTCTTTTGTAATTCTTTCTATTTGATTTTTGATTGTACTTGTTCTATCAGTCAAATCCTTCATTTTGGTTTCTATCAGTGAAGAATTTGGCCAATTTCCAGATTCAATTTGACTAAATGATTCGTTAATTATCTGATTACTAATTAGAGAATCTTTTTCTTTTTTCGTTTCATTCGATTCAGATATTTCTTTGAATCTAAATAATACAATTAGAATGACTTTTGAAACTTTTGAAAGTTCTTCTCTTATTTTTTTTAGAAATAGAATACTTTTGATAAGCCATTTTTTGGTTTCTTTTGAAACTCTTCGAAATATTTTTGTTTTTCCTTTTAAAACTTTTATAGTTATAAAATTTTTCTTTTTTAATTTTCCAGTTTTTTTTTCGAGTTCCTTAAAAATGGGCTCAAAAAAGGAAGGGCGCCGTCGGGGAGAACCAAAGGGAGCTTCAGTTTCCATTCCCCAAACTGTTAAAAAACAAAAATCATCTTTTTGTTTTTTCTTTTTCATTAGCTCTCCGTGGGAGGGGTACAGTTTAGATATATGCCAAGGTTTCAGACAAAAAGGAAATAAAATTTTGATCTGAATCCCATCCCTCAACCAATTTTTTGGAAATTCTGTTTCTGATAATTGAACACCATTATAAGTACATTTAATATGCATTTCTCTATTCCATTCCTGCAAATCTTCAGACCATTCAGGAAGTTGCAAGAATAACATACGCCCGAGATTTTTGGCTATTATCAATGAAGGTAATAGAATATATTTTCGAAGAATTGATTGAGTTATTAACATGGAACCTCTTATTATTTGCGCAAAAGGAATGCTATCCCAGGCTTCTGCTATCGCTATCCGTGATTTTTCCTTTTTTGTTTTGTTCTTCGCTTTTTTGTCCTTTTCTTTTTTCTCTTCTCTGTTTGTTTGGTCTTCGCTAGACTCTAGAATCTCGAATTCTCCCTCTTTACCTGCCCAATTTCGAAAAATTGGTTTAATCAGTTCAGAGATATCAAAAGAAAAAAGACGAGGGGGGGTTATTCTGTCGAGAAAAAAGGGGGAATGCGCATTTGCTTGAAATAGTTTCCAAATAACTGTTTTGCGCCTTTGAGCCCGCATAGAGCCTTTAATCATACCTCGCCGAAAATCTGATTGTTGCGAATAGCTTATTAAAGCCACTTCTTCTTTGACCTCAGGATCGTTACTCTCCATGTTGGTAGTATAAATCACTACACGTCTGGCTTTTCTTGAACGAATTTGATGATCCAGTGATGCGCCCTCTTTAAATTCACCCAATTGTTGTTCCAATTCGGTGATTAATTTATGTGACCAGCGAGGTATTTTTTTACTGATTTCTTTTATTCCAATCGAGTTTTTTCCAGATTTTGTCCCATTAGGATCAATTGCATTGAATACAAATTTTACAAATTGCGTTCTTTTTTCTGAATTCACTCTTCCCTGCTCTTGGTCTGAAAATAAAGAAGGGTCTTTCAAATTTAAACTCGATTTTGGTTCGTTACCAAACTCATTGATTAAAGTTAAGAACTCGTCAATTTCTGTTGATAATGATTTTTTATCAACCGTATCCACTTTTTGTTCAAATTCTTGGTAATCAGTATTCGGAAGAAAGATAGTATGAATCCTATTTAGTCTAACTCTCTCTTTCCAATTTTCTAGCGAAGTATTGTTTATGATTGAAGGTGAAAACTCTTTTTTGATTGTTCCTCGATATGGTCCATTTAACAAAGGATCATACATTTTAGGCACGTATTCTTTTTTAGTATCATCATTACACAATCTAGTTCTTGTTTCGAGTATATCCAGAGAAAGAGATTCCTTGTCTAGAACTTCAAGTCGATTGAAAAATTCCTTATTCAGATTATTACTTTTTTCTTTGTTAGTAGAAACCCACTGATTGTCCAGTTCATTAGGGAGCGTTTTTTGGAGTGACAATAGGGGTAGCCTTCTTTTTATCATTTTCCAAAAAGTTGATAAACTTGGCGGGTATGTAAAAGATATTCTTAGT